TTCCTTAATTGAATTTCGGTTGATTAGGACGAAGTTCCTTAAAAACCTCCGCCTTCTTTAAAATATCCTGAACAGTTCCTGTAGGTTGAGCCCCTTTTTCAAGGAAATATAAAATAGCAGGAACATTTAAATAAGTTTGATTCTTTATCGGATCATAAAAACCCACTTTACGAAGATCTTTTCCTTCTCTTCGGGATCGAACATCAATTGCAACGATTCGATAGACGGCTCATTGGGATAGATGTAGATGAACAACACCCCCCCTAGAAACGTATAGGAAGCTTTCTCCTCGTACGGCTCGAGAAAAATGATTGATTCGAGGTTTTGTCTCTGTATGGAATTCTATCTAAGAAATGACAACTCGGTCCAGAAAATGATCAAATCAATTAAAGATGTAAGTCTTTTTTTCTTCTTTCTTTCTTAAAATGAAAAAGAAACCATCCGTACTCTCATAACTCAAGTTGGATAACTTTCAAACAGTTCAAAGAAAAATATTTTGGCAATTTCATTTATTGAGCGGTCTTTCCTCCTTTTTTGTTTATCTCGTTTAAAATCGATTTGGATTCTTCAGCCTGATCCAGTTATTAAGACAATTTAAAAGGTGTTTCCTTGTTCTGGGATCCTTTATTTTTGCTTTATTTTAAATCATTGGGTTTAGACATTACTTCGGTGCTTTTTAATCCTTTCAAAATGGCAGCAACATACCCTTTTTGCGATTTCTATGAAAGAATCCTACAGACGATGGATTCCCGCGTGAAACACTTTGGATCGAAAAAGTTTGATCAATTCCAAGAAATTTTTGAATTAGAAACTTGCTCGAATTGGATTCTTTCGATTTCCATACCGAAGATATATTTACGAAGTTGTTCCAATTTTTTTATTGATTGGCATTAACCCTAGACCCTTGCCCCGAGAAATAAATTAATACTTTCTACTCGAGCTCCATCATGGACTATTTACATTACCAATGATGTCGAGCCAAGAGCACCTTCATTCCTACATAAAATGGTGGATGTATAAATCCACAACGGATCGTGTCCTTCAAGTCGCACGTTGCTTTCTACCACATCGTTTCAAACGAAGTTTTACCATAACATTCCTCTAAGAACCGGTATGGAATTGATTCAATTATGGAATCATGAATAGTCATTGGTTGGGCTGATGTATAAACACCATAATTTATAGTATTTTCTATATCTATATACTATAAATATAGGTGGATAAAGATTTTTCTGAAGAAGTCTTAGTAAGACCCCACCGCTAATATTAATTTGTCTAACATATTAATTAATATATAAATAATATATATAAATAATAATAAATAAGACGAATAAATGAGTTCTTTTTGATTCTGCATCTTCACGTGACTCAATAGGAGAGATTGACCTATTTCATACTTCTTCAAATAGCAAAGATTCAGCTTCTAAGGAATGATTAAAACTATTTTTCTTTCGAAATTTATTCGAAATTTCGAAAGTTCCCTTTTCGACATCATTATTTGAAAAAACTTTGATAGTTAAAAATAACTTTTGATCATCTTAGGAAAAAAGATAAGTCTTGTTTTTTTTAATTGAATCATCAAGGATTTCAATGATTTAAAATATAAAATAGATAAATACACCAAACAACAAATCCAATTTTTTTTTATGAGATGGATAAAAAAAGATTAATGTAAGGTAAGGTTTTAATTCTTATTCTTTTTTTTTTCATCTGATTGATAAAATCCAAGGAATGGGGAGGATTTCGTATCTATCAATTCGATCAAATAGACTGAGCAATTGTCACCGTTTATAGATATTGAAATGAACGCCTTCCCATTACTGATTAACTCCTATCTACCCCATTCTATGGGACTGATGCAGCATAAATCAAAAGAAACGAAGGGGGTGTCCTAGTCTTTTTTATTTTTACGAAATGTGAACTGTCTAGACACAAAGCCAAACAAGTCCAGATTAAGTCAAGTTTTTGCTCCTTTTTTTTTTTATTTTAGCCTAACTCATTGATTAAGAATTAAGAGACTTAGTGAATTAAAAGTGAATTAAATTAGTACCAAAAACCCCCTCTTGGCGAAAAGTCAAGAAATCCAAAAAAAAGAAAATTGAATCTAATTAGGCTAATTTAGGAGGTAGAGAATACGAGATAGGGAATATGGATTCTTTCGCATCTCGATTCAGTTTTTGAAAAAAAAAAAAAACGATTCATCGAAGAAAAAAATAAGAAACAACAATCACATTCCAGCTAACATTTCGATTTTAAACAGAACATTGTTAAAAAAACAACCTATATTCTCATAGAATATATATATGTTCTGGGACGGAAGGATTCGAACCTCCGAATAGCGGGACCAAAACCCGTTGCCTTACCACTTGGCCACGCCCCATTTAGATTTCTATTCGATACTAATAAAGTATATTGCTGGTTTTGTTTGTTTGTCAACTCTAGTCCAAATATCTATAGAATAGATTAGATTGGTACTAGGATTTTGCTATGTTTTTGGTAT